TGTATGTAACTATTGAGAGTCGAAATATTAGACATAATGTAAATATTCCAACAAAAAGTTTGATTTTAGTTCAAAATGATCAATATGTAGAATCAGAACAAGTGATTGCCGAGATTCGTGCCGAAACGTCCACCTTTCATTTTAAGGAGAGGGTTCAAAAACATATTTATTCTGAGTCAGAAGGAGAAATGCACTGGAGTACTGATGGCTATCATACGCCCGAATATCCATATAGTAATGTTCATATATTACCAAAAACAAGTCATTTATGGATATTAGCAGGAGGTCTATGCAGATCCAATTCCAATATAGTGTCTTTTTCACTCCACAAGGATCAAGATCAAATGAATGCTAATTCTTTTTCTCTCAAAGATATCTTTGATCTCTCACTGACTAATAATCAAGTAAGACATAAATTGTTGGATACTTTTGGTAAAAAAGATAGGGAAAGTCTTGACTATTCAAAACCTTATCGAATCATATCTAAGGGTCATTGGAATCTCATAGAGCCTTCTACTTATATTCGTCAAGAGAATTCTTTGGCGAAAAAGCGAAGAAATAGATTTGTGATTCCCTTACAATATGATCAAGAACAAGAAAAGAAACTAATACCCTGTTTTGATATTTCGATTAAAATACCTATAAATGGTATTTTACGTAGAAATAGTATTCTTTCTTATTTTGATGATCCGCGATACAGAAGAAGCAGTTCGGGAATTACTAAATATGGGATTGTTGAAGTAGATTCAATCGTAAAAAAAGAAAATTTGATTGAGTATCGAGGAGCAAAAGATTTTAGTCCGAAATACCAAACGCAAATGAAAGTAGATCAATTTTTTTTCATTCCCGAAGAAATACATATCTTACCCGGATCTTCGCCCATAATGGTCCGGAACAATAGTATCATTGGAGTAGATACACGACTTGTTTTAAATCTAAATACAAGAAGTCGAGTAGGTGGATTAGTCCGAGTGGAGAGAAAAAAGAAAAGTATAGAACTGAAAATATTTTCTGGAGATATTCATTTTTCTGGAGAGGTGGATAAAATATCTAGGCACAGTGGCATTTTGATACCACCAGGAATCAGAAAAAAAGATTCTAAAGGATCAAAAAAATTTAAAAATTGGATCTATGTCCAACGCATTACATCTACCAAAAAAAAGTCTTTTGTTTTGGTTCGGCCCGTAGTCACATATGAAATAGCTGATGGGATAAATTTAGCAACACTTTTCTCTCAAGATCTCTTGCAGGAAAAGAAGAATGTCCAACTTCGAATTGTCAATTATATACTTTATGAAAATGGCAAGTCAATTCGAGGAATTTCTCACACAAGTATTCAATTAGTTCGGGCTTGCTTAGTATTGACTTGGGACCAAGAAAAAAAGAGTTCTATAGAAGAAAAGGTTCATGCTTCTTTTGTTGAAATAAGGACAAATTATCTACTTTGTTATTTCATCCGAATTGAGTTAGTAAAGTCCACTCTTTCGTATACCGAAAAAAGGTATGATACGGCAGGTTCAGGATTGATTTCCAATAATGAATTAGATCGTATCCATAGAAAAAATCCTTTTGATTCCAAGGCGAAGATTCAATTATTTCCCCAACATCAGGGAACTCTTGGTACGTTGTTGAATCGAAATAAGGAATGCCAATCTTTCCTAATTTTGTCATCATCCAATTGTTCTCGAATTGGCCCCTTCAATACTTCAAGATATAATAATGCGACAAAAGAATTGGATTCCATGACTCCAATTAGGTATTTGTTGGGTCCTTTAGGTACTATTGTGCCTAGAATAGTAAATTCTCATTCATCTTACTTTTTAAGAACTTATAATCAAGTCTTTTTAAAGAAATCTTTTTTGCTTGAAAATTTTCAACAGACTTTCCAAGTGCTTCAAGTACTTCCATTTAAATACTGTTTTCTAGATGAAAATAGTAGGATTTATAATCCCGATCCTTGCAGTAACATCATTTGGAATTCATTCCATTTGAATTGGTGTTTTCTCCATCACGATTCTTGTGAAGAGGCATGGACAATAATTAGCCTTGGACAATTCCTTTGTGAAAATGTATATCTATTGAAATATGGATCACGCATAAAAAAATCTGGTCAAATTTTCATTGTTCATGTTGATTCTCTAGTTATAAGATCAGCTAAGCCCTATTTGGTCACTCCAGGAGCAACTGTCCATGGTCATTATGGGGAAACCTTTTATGAAGGAGATACATTAATTACATTTATATATGAAAAATCGAGATCTGGTGACATAACGCAAGGTCTTCCAAAAGTAGAACAAATCTTAGAAGTTCGTTCAATTGATTCAATATCGATGAACCTCGAAAGAAGAATTGAAGGTTGGGACGAACGTATCCGAAGGATTCTTGGGATCCCCTGGGGATTCTTGATTGGAGCTGAACTAACCATAGCCCAAAGTCGTATCTCTTTGGTTAATAAGATACAAAAGGTTTATCGATCCCAGGGGGTACAGATCCATAATAGACATCTAGAGATTATTGTACGTCAAGTAACATCAAGAGTTTTGGTTTCAGAAGATGGAATGTCTAATGTTTTTTTACCTGGGGAATTTATTGGATTGTTGCGAGCAGAACGAGCAGGGCGCGTTTTGGACGAATCAATCTGTTATCGGGCAATCTTATTGGGAATAACGAAGTCATCTCTGAATACTCAAAGTTTCATATCCGAAGCAAGTTTTCAAGAAACTGCTCGAGTTTTAGCAAAAGCTGCTCTACGAGGTCGTATTGATTGGTTGAAAGGCCTGAAAGAGAACGTTGTTCTGGGGGGGATTATACCGGTTGGTACCGGATTCAACAAATTAGTACATCGTTCAAAGCAAGACAAAAACATTCATTTTAAAATCAAAAGGAAGAATCTATTTGAGTTGGAAATGAGCGATATTTTGCTACACCATAGAGAATTATTTTGTTCTTGTGCCCCAAAAACTTTCCATGAGACATCAGACCAATCTTTTACGTAATGTATCCTAACAAGAGGTTTCTTCTTTTTACTTTCACTCTCTGGTCCGATTATGGATTTCATAATCAATGAAATAAAAAAGAAAGAATGAAATTCATGGTTTGGGTCGTAGATCAATGGTCAATCCTGGTAGAAAGTTCCGTCGGAACAATTTTTTATTTCATAAGGTACTGAATCTCTTTGAAAAAAAAAGAGAAAGTGTGGTAAAATGGGAAGACGATATTGGAACATCAATTTGGAAGAAATGATGGAAGCAGGAATTCATTTTGGTCATGTTACTAATAAATGGAATCCTAGAATGGCTCCTTACATCTCGGCAAAGCGTAAAGGTATTCATATTACAAATCTTACTATAACTGCTCGTTTTTTATCAGAAGCCTGCGATTTAGTTTTTGATGCAGCAAGTAGGGGAAAAAGATTCTTAATCGTTGGCACCAAAAAGAAAGCAGCAGATTTAGTAGCATCAGCAGCAATAAGGGCTCGATGTCATTATGTTAATAAAAAATGGCTTGGTGGTATGTTAACGAATTGGTCTACTACAGAAACAAGACTTCAGAAGTTCAGGGACTTAAGAGCAGAACAAAAGATGGGGAAACTCAATCGTCTCCCTAAAGGAGATGCAGCAATGTTGAAGAGAAAGTTATCTACTTTGCAAGCATATCTTGGCGGGATCAAATATATGACGGGATTGCCCGATATTGTAATTATCGTGGATCAGCAAGAAGAATATACGGTTCTTCGAGAATGTGTCATTTTGGGTATTCCGACGATTTGTTTAATCGATACAAATTGTGATCCAGATCTTGCAGATCTTTCTATTCCGGCCAACGATGATGCTATAGCTTCGATTCGATTGATTCTTACCAAATTAGTATCTGCAATTTGTGAGGGCCATTCTAGTTATATAAAAAATGGTTGATTATCTTATCATTACTCTTAATAAGAAGCAAAGAAGAAGATTAGTTTATTTTTAGTGAACTCTCTTTGATTGTTACTATTTTGGTTTGCATCTTTTGGAGTTTGAACTATGTTTTGACTATCAAATAATATTTAAAAGAAAAGAGAAAAATGATTGGTATTTTTTTTATGCGATTTCTCGGTATCCAAAATAGACGATTCATAACTTAAATTCATGAATGAATATAGGTGAATTGAGAAAGAGAAGGTTGAATAAAAATAATCACTTTTTTGAAGTTCTATTTCTGTTAGAGGACAATATGAATGTTATACCATGTTCCATTAAAACACTCAAAGGGTTATACGATATATCAGGTGTAGAAGTAGGCCAACATTTCTATTGGCAAATAGGAGGTTTACAAATTCATGCCCAAGTACTTATCACTTCTTGGGTTGTAATTGCTATCTTATTAGGTTCAGTCATCCTAGCTGTTCGGAATCCGCAAACCATTCCGACCAACGGTCAGAATTTCTTCGAATATGTCCTTGAATTTATTCAAGACTTGAGCAAAACTCAGATTGGAGAGGAGTATGGTCCTTGGGTTCCTTTTATAGGAACGATGTTCCTATTTATTTTTGTTTCTAACTGGTCAGGTGCTCTTTTACCTTGGAAAATCATAAAATTACCTCATGGGGAGTTAGCTGCGCCCACGAATGATATAAATACTACTGTTGCTTTAGCTTTACCCACGTCAGTGGCATATTTCTATGCGGGTCTTAGGAAAAAAGGATTGGGATATTTCGGGAAATACATTCAACCAACTCCAATACTTTTACCAATTAATATTCTAGAAGATTTCACAAAACCTTTATCTCTTAGTTTTCGACTTTTCGGGAATATATTGGCTGATGAATTAGTGGTTGTTGTTCTTGTTTCTTTAGTGCCTTCAGTAGTTCCTATACCTGTAATGTTTCTTGGATTATTTACAAGTGGTATTCAAGCTCTTATTTTTGCAACTTTGGCTGCGGCTTATATAGGTGAATCCATGGAGGGTCATCATTGACTCACTTTCAAAATAGTCTTTTTTTAATTTTTGAAGCTTATCCCAATTCAAGCAATGCGGGAGTTCAGGGTTCAATATAATCCACTGGGTTGGAGATCATGTATATGTAATACCTATGAGTATCAATCCTTGTGTATGTTTTGAAGAATGGTTTCAGAATACAATTTAATAGAATAAAAAAGAATAAAAAGTGCAGGTGGATTTACGTTATGGAAGAAAAAATATTTACTAGTTAAATGGTAATTATCCCTATCTCTTTTTTTTTATAGCCCACTGCATTTAGATGGATTTCCATATAAGTCCTTTTTCTATTTTTTCTTTGATTGTGAATTGAATGAAAGAGAAAAAATAGAATAATTTATAAACAAGGAAACGCAATGACTAAAACCGTATACATATTTATTTACATAAGGTAGAAAGGAAAAACGGTCTATCGAAGTAGTTCTGACAATTCAGTAATATTCTGAATTCCATTTGGAACTTTTAGCTACTTCGACCCGATAGATTTTAGTGAAAAAGATCAAAAAATAAAAAAGAAGTGTAGTAAGGTAATATAAGAAAATTAGAAGTAGAAAAAAAATAGATTAAGTACTAATTCATTGGTTGGTTGTATCATTAACCATTTCTTTTTTTGGTGCGAGGAACTTACCATGAATCCACTTATTTCTGCTGCTTCCGTTATTGCTGCTGGATTGGCTGTAGGGCTTGCTTCTATCGGACCTGGGGTTGGTCAAGGTACTGCTGCGGGCCAAGCCGTAGAAGGTATTGCGAGACAACCAGAAGCAGAGGGTAAAATACGAGGTACTTTATTGCTTAGTCTGGCTTTTATGGAAGCTTTAACAATTTATGGACTGGTCGTGGCATTAGCTCTTTTATTTGCAAATCCTTTTGTTTAATGTTTAATTTCATCGTAGAATAAAAATGTAAAAAAAAAAAGAAGAATAAAAGCATAACCATAACTAAGAAATTTGAGAATTCTCAAATTCCATTAATAATTTAATAAATTAATAATAATAAGCGGAGTGATACAAAAAGAACTCTGTTCTTTGTTAGTCCTATCTATAAGGGGAGAGCCTATGAAAAATATAACCAATTCTTTTGTTTCCGTGGGGCACTGGCCATCCGCTGGGAGTTTCGAGTTTAATACCGATATTTTAGCAACAAATCCAATAAATCTAAGCGTAGTGCTGGGTGTATTGATTTTCTTTGGAAAGGGAGTGTGTGCGAGTTGTGTATTTCAAGAATAGGTTGGATTTAACCGGCTGCACTTTCTTTATATTTATGTATTCTTTTTTATATTTCTATAGTATAAATAGAGTATAAATAGGAACAAAAGGTGCACAATCTCGACGAATTACTTCGGAATTTGATTTTATTCAGAAATCATATGTAAGAACCATAGCATTTCGTGATTAATTGGTAAATGAACTTTGATTCTCTTCTCTATCAACCAAGAATGTTGAGGTCTTTTACATGGTTAAAGATAAATTGTTTGAAGTCCAGGCACAGCATAGCATGGTACTCTTTCTACCACTACGTTAGTACCAAAAGTACCAAAAAGGTTGAAAAATAAGAAAAAAGGAATAATTAGGAATTTATCCGATGTAGAACACTCATATGGATAAAATTCTTTGAACCATTAACTGGAAAGATGGGTCCCCCTTTTTTATCCACTGCCGAATCGACGACCTATGTATTGTATTTGTATAAAATATTTGTATAAAAAAGAGAATTTTTTGGATGAAAAAGATCAAAATCTCATTTTATTCTAATAATAATGAGAATGAAGTAATGAAGTTCATAATTATATTCAATTCTCTTTCTATTCTATTAGGATTTTGATTGAATTTATCATAGCATATAAAGAAGAAAGAGTTTTATTCTTTCTTCTTTAAAATCTTTTTATTTTTGGAAAGAAGTTGTAAATAAAGAACAAATAAAGAAACAACTTTGCTGACAATTTTTTCTTTTTTGTCTGGTCTGAAGAGTCCTCCTAAGATTCTGATGTTAGATCAGTTTCGATATCTTTGAATAAGAACAGAAAAGAGAGGATAGGCTCATTTCGTTCAAAGATATGGGAATGCCCATTAATCAAAGAAAAGATAAAAGAAACAATTGAGCGTGAGAGCCAAATGAATTGAAAGATTCATGTTTGGTTCGGGAAGAGATATTATAGTTGTGAAATGAATGGAAAGATAATCTACTTTCATTAAATGATTTATTAGATAAGCGAAAACAGAGGATCTTGAGTACTATTCGAAATTCAGAAGAATTACGTAGAGGAGCCATTGAACAGCTCGAAAGAGCTCGGGTTAGATTACGTAAAGTGGAAATTGAAGCAGATGAGTATCGAACGAATGGATACTATGAGATAGAACGAGAAAAAGTAAATTTGATTAATGCTACTTGCAATAGTTTGGAACGATTAGACAATTACAAAAATGAAACTCTTTTTTTTGAAAAACAAAGAGCAATTAATCAGGTCCGACAACAAGTTTTGCAACAAGCCTTACAACGAGCTCTAGGAACTTTGAATAGTTGTTT